ATAGAGAATCAAAGTTTATTTACCAACAACTCGCGAAATGCTATTGTTCTTACATATAATTTTTTTTTCAGAAGTAATTCGCGAAATCATGCACCTTTCGTCCCTAGTTATAAACAAAAAAGAGGTACAGCTGGTTAAATCCAACCTATTCTTGAAATAAACAACCCGCACGCACTCCCTTTCCAAAAAAGATCAATACACCAATAACTACACTGAGATTTATTAGATTTGTTGCTAAAATATTGGTATTAACCCCGAAACTCTCGGCAGATGGCCAGTGACCCAAGAAAACGAAAGAATCGGTTACATTTTTCATACGATCTCCTTTTATAGATAAACTAAAAAAATCATTGTATTGCTTCACTTATTTACTACTTCTAAATAGAAAATAGGTTCAAAATGAATTTCATGAATTTTCGTTTTTCAATTGAAATTCCCAATAACAATAATACTTCATTTTTATATTTATTGTAATTAATTGAAATAAAATAGAATTAGTTACAATTAGGTACTAGGTTTCCTGTGAATTGCGAAATAGTTCCTTTATTGGAGCACTTCTGTTTTGCTTTGGACTAAGTAAGGGGAAGGAAGGAAGAAAACGAGTGGGGTAACACTAATTCTTCATCTTCAAATCAGCCCTTCCCTTGGATTTTTTTTTTAATACATTAAGTAATTCTGTCGAGACGAAATATTAACTTAAATATAATGTGAAAAAACAACCTGCATGTCCACGACCATAAAGGAAATACATATTTCTCATGTTTTTTTCCTTTTCTCAGATTAAACAAAAGGATTTGCAAATAAAAGGGCTAATGCTACAACCAATCCATAAATTGTTAAAGCTTCCATAAAAGCTAAACTAAGTAATAAAGTACCTCGTATTTTTCCCTCGGCCTCGGGCTGTCTCGCAATACCTTCTACAGCTTGGCCTGCAGCAGTACCTTGACCAATTCCAGGTCCAATAGAAGCAAGCCCTACAGCCAATCCAGCAGCAATAACGGAAGCGGCAGAAATCAGTGGATTCATGATAGATAAGTTCCTCACACAAAAAAATAAATGGTTAATGATACAATCAACCAAAGAATTAGGACTTAAAAAATTGTAATATTCATAGAGTAGAAAAAAAAATGCCGAATTTTAATTATAATATATATATTATAATTATTAAATTAATTCATTTAATATTTTTAAATCATAAGTAAAGGCTTCATCTTTTTAAATTACTAATTGAAAAGTTTTTTTGAATCAATTCAACTTACTGCATTTCCTTTTTTTTAAGCCTTCTTCGATCTTTTTCTTTAGTTTATCTGTTTATTTATTTTTTTTTTTCACGTTTATAAATGAAACAAACCGAAAGACCTTGGTTGGTAGCTCTATCAAAATTCAAGTAGTGCAAATAAAATATTCGTTGATATATAACTTGTCAATATCTAATATCAAATATACATGTGTTTCTTACATAACGTAAACCGCCTATATGTATCTTATGTATTTTAAATTCAATCGAATTTTAGAATCATTCTTCGAAACATCTAATCTAAAAAAATTAACCTAAAATCATTAGATTCCACGTATCTGGCGCAACCACTCTCTACTAAACCAACTCCTTTTTTTTACACATCTCGTCATAATATATTTTTTCTATTACCATTAGAGTCTATCAAGATAGAATCTAATGGTAATAGAGTTTCTTGAGCGACACACGATTGGATCTAAACTTAAAAATCGACTCTTCCTAAGACTAATCAATGATGACCCTCCATGGATTCGCCTATATAAGCTGCGGCTAAAGTTGCAAAAATAAGAGCCTGAATCCCACTTGTAAATAATCCGAGGAACATGACAGGTATAGGAACCACTAAAGGGACTAAAGAAACAAGAACAACAACTACTAATTCATCCGCTAATATATTTCCAAAAAGTCGAAAACTAAGTGATAGAGGTTTTGTGAAATCTTCTAAAATGTTAATGGGTAAAAGAATTGGAGTTGGTTGAATGTATTTACCAAAATAACCTAAGCCTTTTTTTGTAAGACCCGCATAGAAATAGGCTACTGACGTGAGTAAAGCTAAAGCAACAGTAGTATTTATATCGTTCGTGGGTGCGGCTAACTCCCCGTGAGGTAACTGTATGATTTTCCAAGGCAAAAGGGCCCCTGACCAATTAGAAACAAAAATAAATAGAAACATAGTTCCAATAAAAGGAACCCAAGGGCGATATTCTTCTCCAATTTGAGTTTTGCTCACGTCTCGAATGAATTCGAGGACATATTCAAAGAAATTCTGACCACCTGTCGGAATGGTTTGTGGATTCCGAACAGCTATAGCAGCTGACCCTAGTAAGATCGCAATTACAACCCAAGAAGTTATAAGTACCTGGCCATGGATTTGGAAACCTCCTATTTGCCAAAAAAAATGTTGACCTACTTCCACACCAGACATATTATAGAACCCCTTTAGTGTGTTGGTTGAATATGATAGAATATTCATATTGTCCTCTGACATAAATGTAACTAAAAAAAATTATTTTGATTCAACCATCTCTTTCTCGACTTGTCTACTTTAAGTTTTATTTAATTTATTTTGTTTAGGATACCTATTAATAACATAATATCCCCAGTCTTTTAATTGTTTTTGAATTTGATATTCAGGTTAATAGTAACCAATTCTAGTTTAAATTAAGGGAATTTTTTTGTGGATTTCATAAAAAAATCAGGGATTTCTTACATAGCTAGAACGACCTTCACAAATAGCAAATACTAGCTTGGTAAGAATAAATCGGATTGAGGATATAGCATCATCGTTTACCGGAATCGAAATATCGGCGAGGTCCGGATCACAATTTGTATCGATTAAACAAATTGCTGGAATTCCCAAAGTAATACATTCTCGAAGGGCCGTATATTCTTCTTGTTGATCAACGATGATTACAATATCAGGTAACTCTGTCATATATTTAATCCCGCCCAGATATGTTTGCAAGTGAGATAATTGTCTCTTCAACACCGCGGCATCTCTCTTCGGGAGACGGGCGAGTTTCCCCGCCTTTTGTTCCATTCTTAAGTCCCTAAATTTATGAAGTCTTGTTTCTGTAGTGGACCAATTCGTTAACATACCGCCAAGCCACTTTTTATTAACATAATGACATCGAGCTCTTATTGCAGCCCATGCTACTGAGTCAGCTGCTTTATTTTTTGTCCCAACAATTAAAAATCTTTTTCCTCGACTTGCTGCCTCAAAAACTAAATCACAAGCCTCTGATAAAAAACGAGCAGTTCTGGTAAGATTTATAATATGAATACCCTTGCATTTTGCAGAGATATAAGGTGACATTCGAGGATTCCATTTTCGAGTACCGTGACCAAAATGAACTCCCGCCTCCATCATCTCTTCCAAATTTATGTTCCAATATCTTCTTGTCATTTCTCCACACACACTTCGAACTCTTTTTTTTTATAAAGAGATGAGGTATCCTGAAATAAATAATTGTTCCAACGGAACCTTCTTTTTTAACGTGGATTGACAATTGATGGCCAAATCAAACCATAAATTCTTTTCTATTCGTTATATATTTTTTTTATTACATTAGTTTATTCAATTAATTAAATAACAAAGATAAATAAAAAATCTCTTCTGTTAAATCCCAAAAATCATTGTTGTTTTGATCTATGACCTAAATTCTTTGAAAAACAAGAATCCAAAAATTCTCTGTGGTAAAACAAAATATCTCCTTCGAATAGATTCTTGTTTTTTATTTTCAAGGGAATGCTAATGCTCTTATGTTGGTTTGAACGGTGGACGAATCCCTTGAATCCAGTACCGACGGGTATCATCCCCCCCAGAACAACGTTTTCTTTTAGTCCTTTCAACCAATCAATACGGCCTCGAAGAGCAGCTTTTGCTAAAACTCGAGCAGTTTCTTGAAAACTTGCTTCGGATATAAAGCTTTGAGTATTCAGAGATGCTCTCGTTATTCCCAATAAGAAAGTTCGGTAACAGATCGCTTCTTCCAAAGCGCGCCCCACCCGTTCTGCTCGAAACAATCCAATAAGTTCTCCGGGCAAAAAAACATTAGACATTCCATCCTCTGAAACTAAGGCTTTGGATGTTATTTGCCGTACAATAATTTCGATATGCCTATTATGGATCTGCACCCCTTGGGATCGATAAACCTTTTGGATCTTATTAACCAAAGAGATACGACTTTGCGCTATAGTTAGCTCAGCTCCAACTAAGAATCCCCACGGAATTCCAAGACTTTTTTTTATACGCTCGTTCCAACCATTAATCCTATTTTCTAGATTCATTGATATTGAATCAACCGAACGAACTTCTAAGACTTGTTCCACTTTTGGCAGACCTTGCGTTATATCCCCAGACCGCGATTTTTCATATATAAATGTAACTAAAGTATCCCCTTCATAAATGAGTTTCCCATAATGACCATGAACAGTTGCTCCTGGGGTAGCCAAACGGGGCTTAGCCGATCTTATTACTACAGAATCAAACTGAACAATTAGAACTTGACCCGATTTTAAGTGCAGTCCATTTTTGATTATACATACATTTTCACAAATAAATTGCCCAAGACACATTTTTGTAGATGTCTCGTCACAAAACAGGTAATGAAGAAAATACCAATTCAAATTGAATGGATTCAAAATGATGGTACTACAAAAATCAGGGTTATAAATTCTTCCCTTTTCATCTATTAAATAATATTGTAAATAATATTGACATTTAAGGACTTGTGATTGAAAGGTTTGTTTTAAATTGTAAAATTGTAAATAAATATTTACCAATATCTGATTATGAGTTATTAAATGGTAAAAAAAAAAAGAATTCGCAAATTGAAGGACTGTTCCTAAAGGACCCAATGAGTTCTTAATTGAAATTGGGCGATCTTTTTTAATGGATTTCTTGTGATATTTTACACCGTTGATTGTGAAGGGACCCATTCGAAAACAATTGGATGATGACAAAATTAAAAAAAACAGGCAT